TGGCTAAAATTTCTGCCGTTTTATGTGATTATCAATCACGTAAAAAGTTATTCTATATATCAATTCTTACATCTCCTACTACCGGTGGGGTGACAGCTAGTTTTGGTATGTTGGGGGATATTATTATTTCCGAACCCTATGCCTATATTGCATTTGCGGGTAAAAGAGTAATTGAACAAACATTGAAAAAAGCCGTGCCTGAAGGTTCACAAGCGGCTGAATCTTTATTACGTAAGGGCTTATTAGATGCAATTGTACCACGTAATCTTTTAAAAGGTGTTCTGGGTGAGTTATTTCCGCTCCATGCTTTTTTTCCTTTGAACAAAAATTAAATAAAATAGAACAGTTAGTTTATCAGAATTAAACGAAAACCCTGAAAAATTTATTTTTCTTTCGGGAAGTTCAAATTAGACTAGACAAATAAAACAAAGTTCATTTTCCTCTCTTGCTTGCATATGTATAGATAATTCAAATAGAGATATATACAGATCTATAGAGAGTCTTCCATCTTTTTGCATTTCTCGAAAATTCCCTGTTGTTGGATCAGAGTCTAATCCATTTTGTAGAAATTTGTAATGGAATAAAATTTTTTCTTTATTAATGACTATTAGAAGACAAAAAGAACAAAAAGAATAATAAATCTAACAAGGGGATTATGATAAATCTATTTTTTTTTTAAGATGAATAAGTCCATTTATTTTGTTTGGCGTTTCTTGTACCTATTTTTTTATTCTATTTCTATTAGGTTTTATTCTATATATTTCTATTAGGTTGTATATTAGTATTAGATATATATTTACTTAAAGATACTTAGTATAATTATATAATATATATAATAGAAATAATAAAAATACAAGATATTCTAAGATATCTTTAGAATTCAGAATATAACAATAACAGGTACAAATATTAAATTGAGGTACCCATTTTATGACAACTTTCAATAACTTACCCTCTATTTTTGTGCCTTTAGTAGGCCTAGTCTTTCCGGCACTTGCAATGGCTTCTTTATTTCTTCATATTCAAAAAAATAAGATTTTTTAGATCGGATGAGACCTAATCGTATCACTCCTTTTTTTATTTTAAAAACTTCGATTCGATAAGACCCATTTGGTAGAATATTGTATAACACATAGATTCCTACAAACATAACTAAAAAAGCTCTTTTGAAAAATGGATCATCATCGGGCCGATGTATGAAATTCAAGTCAATGTATTTATTTGTATTATAGTTATAGGGGATCATCTAAAGGAAGGAAATTTTATTATTTTAGATATAAACAATTCGATTAATTACTCCTAAGGTAAAGGTTCACAACAAAATAGTTGATGAGAGTTACTTTGAAAACAAAAAAAGGAAAGTCATATTTTCTCAATTCCAAAAAATTGTATAACTGGATCTAATATATATGAGTTGGCGATCAGAATTTATATGGATAGAATTTATAACGGGGTCTCGCAAAACAAGTAATTTCTGCTGGGCCTTTATCCTATTTTTAGGTTCATTAGGATTCTTAGTGGTTGGAACTTCCAGTTATCTTGGTAAAAATTTTATCTCGTTATTTGCGTCTCAGCAAATCCTTTTTTTTCCACAAGGGATTGTGATGTCTTTCTATGGGATCGCAGGTCTCTTTATTAGTTGCTATTTGTGGTGCACTATTTTGTGGAATGTGGGTAGTGGTTATGATCTTTTCGACCGAAAAGAAGGAATAGTGCGTATTTTTCGTTGGGGATTTCCTGGAAAAAGTCGTCGCATCTTTTTACGATTCCTTATGAAAGATATTCAGTCCATCAGAATAGAAGTTAAAGAGGGTGTTTCTGCTCGGCGTATCCTTTATATGGAAATTCGAGGTCAAGGGGCTATTCCTTTAATTCGTACTGATGAGAATTTTACTACACGAGAAATTGAGCAAAAAGCTGCTGAATTGGCTTACTTCTTGCGTGTACCAATTGAAGTATTTTGAAATGAATTAATTTTAAAAGACTAAATGCTTTGGCAGTAGGACGAAAAAACTAAAGAATTTTTTTTTCTTTTTTTTTTTCAATTGAACATTAATCTATTCTTTTATGCTCGTTTTTTTATATATTTGATAGAAAAGGAGGTTCTTCGTCTCGAAAATAGAATAATATTTTTTATTTGACAAAGTTCTTTTTAGTATTGATCGAAAAAAGGGGGAATAACATCCTGGAAACCCAAATTTTTCTTGATTCAAATTGGAAGTGTATTCTGAGTCTATTTCTGTATTCTTTTTAGATTCACAGCAAAGACTAAGTATTGAATCAAAAGAAAAAGATAAAATGGATTCATAGGCTCAATAAATTTTATTCGAATTAGAATAGAAACTCATCCTCGATCAAAATATTAGATCTAATATAATCAACAAATGAGGTGGGTTCATTAACAATTCACAGATTCAAAATGACAAAAAAGAAAGCATTCAGTCCTTTTTTTTATTTTACATCGATAGTCTTTTTACCCTGGTTGATCTCTCTCTGCTGTAATAAAAGTTTGAAAACTTGGATTACTAATTGGTGGAATACTAGACAACGCGAAACTTTTTTGAATGATATTCAAGAAAAAAGTGTTCTAGAAAAATTCATACAATTAGAGGAACTACTCCAGCTGGATGAAATGATAAAGGAATACCCAGAAACCAATTTACAACAATTTCGTCTAGGAATCCACAAAGAGACGATCCAATTCATCAAGATACACAACGAGTATCGTATGCATACAATCTTGCACTTCTCGACAAATCTAATATCTTTCGTTATTCTAAGTGGTTATTCCTTTTGGGGTAAGGAAAAGCTTTTTATTCTGAATTCTTGGGTTCAAGAATTCCTATATAATTTAAGTGATACAATTAAAGCTTTTTCTATTCTTTTATTAACTGATTTATGTATCGGATTCCATTCGCCTCACGGTTGGGAACTAATGATTGGTTATATTTACAAAGATTTTGGGTTTGCTCATTATGAGCAAATTTTATCTGGTCTAGTTTCTACCTTTCCAGTCATTCTTGATACAATTTTGAAATATTGGATCTTTCGTTATTTAAATCGTGTATCTCCGTCACTTGTAGTGATTTATCATGCAATAAATGACTAAAAAATGATTCACTGATCCAATTCTAATCTTTCTTACCTTATACATCATAACCAAATTAAAGTCGTATTTACTTTACTCCTTTTACCCATGAGGGATTCCTTGTATATTTCAACAAAAAATTTGTATTTTTTCAGTAAATGTAAATAGCAGAATTGTGGCTAGGGAAGTATATTATCGACCTACCTAACTTTATTGTAGAAATTTTCGGGATAAATGATTGGACCATGCAAACTAGAAATACCTTTTCTTGGATAAGGGAAGAGATTATTCGCTCCATATCTGTCTCACTCATGATATATATAATAACTTGGGCATCCATTTCAAGTGCATATCCGATTTTTGCCCAGCAGAATTATGAAAATCCACGAGAGGCAACTGGGCGTATTGTATGTGCCAATTGCCATTTAGCTAATAAGCCCGTGGATATTGAAGTTCCACAGGCGGTACTTCCTGATACTGTATTTGAAGCAGTTGTTAAAATTCCTTATGATATGCAACTAAAACAAGTTCTAGCTAATGGTAAAAAAGGAGCTTTGAATGTGGGAGCTGTTCTTATTTTACCGGAGGGGTTTGAATTAGCCCCCCCAGATCGTATTTCACCCGAGATGAAAGAAAAGATAGGAAATCTTTCTTTTCAGAATTATCGCCCCAATAAAAAAAATATTCTTGTGATAGGTCCTGTTCCTGGTCAAAAATATAGTGAAATAACCTTTCCTATTCTTGTCCCAGACCCTGCTACTAATAAAGATGTTCACTTCTTAAAATATCCTATATACGTAGGCGGAAACAGGGGAAGGGGTCAGATTTATCCTGATGGTAGCAAAAGTAACAATACAGTTTATAATGCTACGTCAGGAGGGATAATAAGCAAAATTTTACGAAAAGAAAAGGGGGGATACGAAATAACCATAGTGGATGCATCGAATGGACGCCAAGTGATTGATATTATCCCTCGAGGCCTAGAACTTCTTGTTTCAGAGGGCGAATCCATTAAACTCGACCAACCATTAACGAGTAATCCTAATGTGGGTGGGTTTGGTCAGGGGGATGCGGAAATAGTACTTCAAGATCCATTACGTGTCCAAGGCCTTTTGTTCTTCTTAGGATCGGTTGCTTTGGCACAAATCTTTTTGGTTCTTAAAAAGAAACAGTTTGAGAAGGTTCAATTATCCGAAATGAATTTTTAGATCTGTCTATTTAGCTTTATCAAATTCGTAAAAAAGAACAAAAAAAATTATGAAAAGCCTTTTGCCTCTCTTTAGATTTTATATTCCTTTTCGACCAGATGCCAGGAATTACTTGTATCATAGTCCTAATCCTAGTATGTATATTGAGAAAAATTAACTTTACCCCTTTTTCTTTATTTTTAAATACAAATTTTAAAAATGGGAAGGGGTGTGATTTAACTCTGTCGTTATTGACCAATTGAAATTAATAGAATGTATCAATAATCAAGAGTTTTTTTATATTAGAATGGAAAAATTTGACTAGATACTAAAATAAGATAAGGAAAGCAAGCGAAGAAAAAAGGGGAACCATAAATCGGCGAAACAACAAATTTTAGGGCCTGTAGGGAGTATTATTTGTCTTGCTAGTCTTCGACACAAGAAAAGGAATTTTAGACATCCTTTTCTTGTGTCGATCTTGTCCTTCTTGATTCCATTCGTTAAGAATTCCTATTCTTAGTTTATATATATATTACTGTTTCTATATATATAACGTTTTCATATATATATATTAATTAATAGTATAATAGTAGTTACTTTTTGTAGTTTTATTTTTTTTTTCAATTTTGATGAAATACTAAATAAATAAAAAAATCACAAAAAACGTCTATTAGTTTCTATTAGTATAGACAAAATTTTAATGATAGATCTAATGATAAAAAATA